AGAGATTACAAGAGTAAATATTCGCCCGCGAGAACTTTTTTTTATTGGTAAACTTGAATAAAAAAAATTATATTAAAAAAATGTTCTAATATCTAATCAAATTAATTGAAATTCAATTTTGAATCCTTTTATTCGCGAGGAGCCGGATGAGAAGAAACTCTCACGTCCGGTTCTGTAGTAGAGATGGAATTCCGAAGCAACCATCAACTATAACCCCAAAAGAACTAGATTCCGTAAACAACATAGAGGAAGAATGAAGGGAATATCTTATCGAGGTAATCATATTTGTTTTGGTAAATATGCTCTTCAGGCACTTGAACCTGCTTGGATCACATCTAGACAAATCGAAGCAGGTCGACGGGCAATGACACGAAATGCGCGCCGGGGTGGAAAAATATGGGTCCGTATATTTCCAGACAAACCAGTTACAGTAAGACCCGCCGAAACACGTATGGGTTCGGGGAAAGGGTCCCCTGAATATTGGGTAGCTGTTGTTAAACCGGGTCGAATACTATATGAAATGGGTGGAGTAACCGAAAATATAGCTAGAAGGGCTATTTTAATAGCAGCATCCAAAATGCCTATACGAACTCAATTTATTATTTCGGGGTAAAAACGTAGAACCAGCAGAAACGAGTCTTGGGGATGAAACAAAGCCGCAGGTTTCTTTTTTTTTGACAAACAGTATTTCTTTTATTTTCTTCATCCTTTGCATTGGAAGAATAGACTCAAAAATTCATATGATTCAACCTCAGACCTATTTAAATGTAGCGGATAACAGCGGGGCTCGAAAATTGATGTGTATTCGAATTATAGGGGCTAGTAATCGTCAATATGCTCATATTGGTGACGTTATTGTTGCGGTGATCAAAGAAGCAGTACCAAATATGTCCCTAGAAAAATCAGAAGTAGTCAGAGCTGTAATTGTTCGTACCTGTAAAGAACTTAAACGTGACAGCGGTATGATAATACGATATGATGACAATGCTGCAGTTGTGATTGATCAAGAAGGAAATCCAAAAGGAACTCGAATTTTTGGCGCAATCCCCCGCGAATTGAGACAATTAAATTTTACTAAAATAGTTTCATTAGCCCCCGAGGTATTATAAAATGAGATCCTGATATCTTTAGGGTATTTGAAAGGAAATAGATTAAGAACTAGATTAATTCATAGATTGTGTCTCACGCATATACCTTGAAAAATTCATATTCATAAAAAAAAAGAAAAACATGTTAATTATATCCAATTTTGAGGCACCAAAAATTTTAGTTCATCATGGGTAGAGACACTATTGCCGAGATAATAACCTCTATACGAAATGCTGATATGGATCGAAAAAGAGTTGTTCGCGTAGCATCTACTAATATTACCGAAAATATTGTTAAAATACTTTTCCGAGAAGGTTTTATCGAAAACGTCAGAAAACATCGAGAAAAAAACAAAAATTTTTTGGTTTTAACCCTGCGGCATAGAAGGAATACGAAAAGACCTTATAGCAATTTTTTAAATTTAAAACGGATAAGTCGACCCGGTTTACGAATCTATTCTAACTCCCAACGAATTCCTAGAATTTTAGGTGGGATGGGGATCGTAATTCTTTCTACTTCTCGAGGTATAATGACAGACCGGGAGGCTCGACTAGAAGGAATCGGCGGAGAAATTTTGTGTTATATATGGTAATCCTTTTAATGTCCAAATGGGATACGAAACCTCTTCCTATTTGTATTTGTAAAAAAAAAAAGAAAGGGGGTGAGTTGTCTAATATCGTTTCTCCTCTATTAGTTGATACTTCAAGGGGGCTTTACCTGGAATGAAAGAACAAAAATGGATTCATGAAGGTTTAATTACTGAATCGCTTCCCAACGGCATGTTCCGGGTTCGGTTAGATAATGAAGATCTGATTCTAGGTTATGTCTCAGGAAAGATCCGACGTAGTTTTATACGGATACTGCCCGGAGATAAAGTAAAAATTGAAGTAAGTCGTTATGATTCAACCAGAGGACGTATAATTTATCGACTCCGAAACAAGGATTCAAAAGATTAGGCAGTTTTTATTCAATACGATTCGAGATAAAAAATTTCAAGAAACTTATTTTCTACCAAGAATTAGATTCAGAATTAAGATAAGGAATGACAAATATGAAAATAAGAGCTTCCGTTCGTAAAATTTGTGAAAAATGTCGACTAATCCGTAGACGGGGGCGCATTAGAGTAATTTGTTCAAACCCGAGACATAAACAAAGACAAGGATAATCAGGCTCACTAAAGGACCCGGCGTACAAATAAAGAATGTGTTTTGACATGAAATGGATATATCCATATATTTCTGACTCATATTTATGAGATGATACAATATGGCAAAAGCTATACCGAGAACCGGTTCACGTAGAAATCTACGTATTGGTTCACGTAAAAGTGCACGTAGAATACCAAAGGGAGTTATTCATGTTCAAGCAAGTTTCAATAATACCATTGTCACGGTTACAGATGTACGGGGTC